CCAAGGGTCACAACTTCTTCTACTCATCCTGTATATTGTCCTTTTCATTCCGTGTTGCATTAGAAACTTATTATTATACGAGATTATACGAAAATGAATCCTTCCTAGGAGGGAACAAATATTTATCTTTTCGATGAGAGTTTGTACACAACATGGGAGAAACCTATCTTCTATTTATTCTTCTATTTATAATAATTGAAGAAAAGGTTCCATCATATATAGTGAATTGATACTCCCGATTCCCACAAAATCATCTCTTTCGTTCAATAGTTACTCGTTATTAGTTAATAATCCTAGTGATTGGATCTATATGCGTATTCCGATAGGAAATGAAATAGTAAAATGATTTTTCGTCGAATGACTATTCATTTATTGTATTTTCAAATAGGGGGCAGGAAGGATCTATGGGAAAATGGTGGTTCAATTCAATGTTGTCTAACGAGGAGTTAGAACACAGGTGTGGGCTAGGTAAATCAATGGACAGTCTTGGTCGTCCTGTTGGAAATACCAGTGGAAGTGAAGATCCCATTCTAAATGATACGAATAAAAACAATCATAATCATGGTTGGCGCGAAAGTAATAGTTGCAGTAATGTTGATCATTTTTTCGGTGTCAGGGACATTTGGAGTTTCATCTCTGATGACACTTTTTTAGTTAGGGATAGTAATGGTAACAGTTATTCCGTATATTTTGATATTGAAAATCGGGTTTTTGAGATTGACAATGATAGTTCTTTTCTGAGTGAACTAGAAACTGCTTTTTCTAGTTATCTGAATAGCGGGTCTAAGAGTGACAATCGCTACTATGATCATTATATGTATGATACTACGTATAGTTGGAATAATCACATTAATAGTTGCATTGATAGTTATCTTCGTTCTGAAATCAGTATTGATAAGTACATTTCGAGTGGTAGCGACAATCACATTTACAGTTATATTTATAGTTACATTTGTAGTGGTGAAAGTGTAAGTGATAGTGACAGGGGGAGTTCTAGTATAAGAACTGGCGGTAATGGCAGTGATTTCAATATAAGAGGAAGATCTAATGATTTCGATGGAAATAAAAAATACAGACATTTATGGGTTCAATGCGAAAATTGTTATGGATTAAATTATAAGAAATTTTTTAGGTCAAAAATGAATATTTGTGAACAATGTGGATATCATTTGAAAATGGGTAGTTCAGATAGAATCGAACTTTCGGTTGATTCGGGCACTTGGGATCCTATGGACGAAGACATGGTCTCTATTGACCCCATTGAATTTCACTCGGAAGAGGAACCTTATAGAGATCGTATCAATTCGTATCAAAGAAAGACAGGTTTAACTGAGGCTGTTCAAACAGGCATAGGTCAACTAAATGGGATTCCCATAGCCATTGGGGTTATGGATTTTCAGTTCATGGGGGGTAGTATGGGATCCGTAGTAGGCGAGAAAATCACCCGGTTGATCGAATATGCTGCTAATAGATCTCTACCTGTTATTATGGTGTGTGCTTCTGGAGGAGCACGCATGCAAGAAGGAAGTTTGAGTTTGATGCAAATGGCTAAAATATCTTCCGCTTTATATGATTATCAATTCAATAAAAAATTATTCTATGTATCAATCCTTACATCTCCTACAACCGGCGGAGTAACGGCCAGTTTTGGTATGTTGGGAGATATTATTATTGCTGAACCCAATGCCTACATTGCATTTGCGGGGAAAAGAGTAATTGAACAAACATTGAATAAGACAGTACCTGACGGTTCACAAGCAGCTGAGTATTTATTCCATAAGGGCTTATTTGATCCAATCGTACCACGTAATCCTTTAAAAGGTGTTCTGAGTGAATTATTTCAGCTACACGGTTTCTTTCCCTTGAATCAAAATTCAAGTAGAGCGCTAGGCTCAGTTATTTGTAGCGAACTTTAGTTCATCGGAATCAAAGTCAAAATAAGAAGAGTGGAGTTTTCTTTGGTAACATAAGTTCTATAGGAAGTTTCGGATAATTACTTTTTTTGATGCAGATTTTTTATCCTACCCCTATTCATGATTAGTAATCAGGAACCCCCTATCAGGAGGAAAAGAGTGAATTCTTCCTTCCGCGGAATGGAATTGGGAAAAAAAATCAAAAGAATTTCATGTTCCCTTCTTTCATATTAATATATATCGTATTAATATATATAGAATAGTTCAAATCTATAAGGGAAGTGTTGCATATTTTTATATCTCCCGAGGACCTACACTTTTGACTATGAATTCCTGTTGGATCGGATTCTAACAAATCCTTAGGAAACTCGTAAGAAACTCTTTATTAGAAGATAAGGGCGGTAGAACAAGAATAATAAAGCGGATTATCATCCATCTATTTCTTGTAGAAAGGTGAATAGATACACTTATTTAGCTCTACATTCCTTGCACTTATTATATACTTAATAATACTTATAATAGATATACTTATCATAAGATAAGATATCTTTATAACAGGTACAAATATTAAATCGAGGCACCCATTCTATGACAGATTTCAATTTACCCTCTATTTTTGTGCCTTTAGTGGGCTTAGTGTTTCCAGCAATTGCAATGGCTTCTTTATCTCTTCATGTTCAAAAAAACAAGATTGTTTAGACCTGATAGGACAAAATTTCATCAATTTATTTCAACACTTGGACTTGGATCATAATAGGGATATACATTTAGTGGAATATGATACGACATGTGGCTCCCTCCGGGCACAAATAAAAAAGTGATTATACATGCGGATACATTATATATGGATAAATGCATGTATATGGGGGGATAGCTGTTTTAAAATGGATCAGAGCGGATATCTGAAATAGAAAGTTAACGTATCTATATTATGTAGATATACATAGTGGTGGTATTATACGAAGGGGATGTTATTATTTTATATCTAACCAATTCGATGAATTACTCCTAATAGTTCGCGTCATAATAGTGCTAGTTGATGAGAGTTACTTCGGGAGCAAAATAAAAAAAGTAAAATCAAATTCATTTGGCTTATTCTCTTCTCTCAATTCCAATAGGATGCAACTGGATCTAGTATGAACTATCGATCAGAACGTATATGGATAGAACTTATAACGGGGTCTCGAAAAACAAGTAATTTCTGCTGGGCCTGTATCCTTTTTTTAGGTTCACTAGGATTCTTATTGGTTGGAACTTCCAGTTATCTTGGTAGGAATCTGATATCTTTATTCCCGTCTCAGCAAATCATTTTTTTTCCCCAAGGAATCGTGATGTCTTTCTATGGGATCGCAGGTCTGTTCATTAGTTCCTATTTGTGGTGCACAATTTCGTGGAATGTAGGTAGCGGTTATGATCGATTCGATAGAAAAGAAGGAATAGTGTGTATTTTTCGTTGGGGATTTCCTGGAATAAATCGTCGCATCTTCCTTCGATTCCTTATGAGAGAGATTCAATCGATCAGAATGGAAGTTAAAGAGGGTCTTTATCCTCGACGTGTCCTTTATATGGAAATCAGAGGCCAGGGCGCCATTCCCTTGACCCGTACTGACGAAAATTTTACTCCACGAGAAATTGAACAAAAAGCTGCTGAATTGGCCTATTTCTTGCGCGTGCCAATTGAAGTATTTTGAAATGAAGGGAATGAATGCTTTCTCAGCATGAGGGAAGGGACCCAGGAACCCCCTTTTAAATATAACTGAAGCTTCTTCGGAACGTTCATTCGAGCAAAACATGTTAGATTCTATTTCCCCCGTTCCGTTGGTAATCCTTCTGTGGCCCATAGAATAAAGCAGGCGGACGTATACGGAACAACCATAATAAGAAGCAATTTTGATCGACCAAAACTCCTTTTTCTGCATATAGAACTCAATTCTACTAGTAACAAGTCTAATAAGTATATATTCATCACACATATCAGAGCATTTCGGAATACATAATTTATCTTTTTAGGGCCAATACTTTGGATTAATACATTAGATACAGATGTATCATATCTCGTTAATTATCTTTCTTTTGTCAATCGATGTTTCTTTTTTGATCCTTTCTTTAGCTCCTGGATAACCAAACGTTTAGATCTCTCATAACTATCCAATTTCTCTCTCGTTTTGTCACCTATTTCGGATTTCATCATTAATATTTTTCAGAAATATCCCCTCAATTATTCCTGGGTCGTGGGTAGCCAGTGAAAATTTCGAAAAAATAATTGAGGGGAGTTCTTTCGTCTCGAAATCAAAATAATATTCATTATTTCAAGCGGTTCTTTTGGGCATTCATCGAAAGAACAAATGAAGATAGAATTGGTTCGAATTTGACCAACTGAGATATCTGGGAAAAGTATTTGATTATTTCTTCATTCGAAACGGGCCCTTATTCTATTTCTATTTCTATATTCTTTCTAGGTCCAAGGACTAAACAATTCAAAAAAAAAAAAAGGAATAGATCCATAGGTTCCATACCTTGTTATAGAACTCATGCTTCATAGAAATATCGGATCAGATAGAGTCGGCGAATGAAGCGGGTTCATTAACAATTCACAGATGAAAAGTGTCAAAAAAGAAAGCATTGACTCCCCTCCCGTATCTTGCATCTATAGTCTTTTTGCCCTGGTGGATCTCTCTCTCATTTAATAAAAGTCTGGAACCTTGGGTTACTAATTGGTGGAATACCGGACAATCCGAAACTTTTTTGAATGATATTCAAGAAAAGAACGTTCTAGAAAGATTCATAGAATTAGAACAACTATTCCTGTTGGATGAAATGATAAAAGAGTACCCGGAGACACAGATACAAAAGCTTCCTATAGGAATCCACAAAGAGACGATGCAATTGGTCAAAATGCACAACGAAGATCATATCCATATCATTTTGGATTTCTCGACAAATATAATCTGTTTTGCTATTCTAAGTGGTTATTCTATTCTGGGTAATGAAGAACTTGTCATTCTGAATTCTTGGGTTCAGGAATTCCTCTATAACTTAAGCGACACAATAAAGGCTTTTTCTATTCTTTTATTAACTGATTTATGT